GATTCAAGAACGAAAGAACGAACTAATGAGCCCTTCTGGTGTTTCCATTGAAATACCTATCAATGGTATTTTTCATAGAAATAGTATTTTTGCTTATTTCGATGATCCTCAATACAGAAGACAGAATTCAGGAATTACTAAATATAGAACTATAGGAATTCATTCCGTTTTTCAAAAAGAAGATTTCATTGAGTATCGAGGAATCAAAGAATTAAAGCCAAAAGACCAAATCAAAGTAGATCGATTTTTTTTTATTCCCGAAGAAGTGCATATTTTACCCGAATCTTCTTCCATAATGGTACGGAATAATAGTCTCGTTGGAATAGGAACACCAATCACTTTCAATATAAGAAGTCGAGTAGGCGGATTGGTCCGATTAGAAAAGAAAAAAAAAAAAATCGAATTAAAAATATTTTCTGGAAATATCCATTTTCCCGGAGAGAGGGATAAGATATCCCGACACAGTTCTATCTTGATACCACCCGGAACGGTAAAAAAAAAATGGAAGGAATCAAAAAAAATTAACAATTGGATCTATGTCCAATGGATCGCAACTACCAAGAAAAAGTATTTTGTTTTGGTTCGACCTGTAATTTTATATGAAATACCGGACAGTATCGATTTTGTAAAACTTTTTCCCCAAGATCTATTCCAGGAAAGGGATAATCTGGAACTCAAAGTTGTCAATTATATTCTTTATGGAAATGGAAAATCCATTCGGGGAATTTCCGACACAAGGATTCAATTAGTTCGGACTTGTTTAGTCTTGAATTGGGATCAAGGCAAAAAAAGTCCTTCTATTGAGGAGGCCCCCTCTTCCTTTGTTGAAGTAAGTACAAACGGTTTAATTGAGTATTTTCTAAGAATTGACTTAGTAAAATCGAATACTTCATATATCAGAAAAAGAAATGACCCATCTGGTTTAGGATTGATCGCGAATAATGAATCGGATCGGATCAATATCAATCCATTTTTTTCTATTCATTCCAAGGCAAAAATTCAAAAATCACTTAGCCAAAATCACGGAACTATTCGTATGTTGTTGAATAGAAATAAGGAATGCCGATCTTGGATAATTTTGTCATCATCTAATTGTTTTCAAATAACACCATTCAACAATGTTAAATATCACAATGGGATAAAAAAAAATCCTAAAATTCCAATTAATAATAATAATTCATTAGGACCTTTAGGAATAGCCCGTCAAGTTGGAAATTTTTATTCACTTTACCGTTTAATAACTCATAATCAAATATCAATAATGAAAAATTTCCAACTTGACAAAATAACGGAAATTTTTCAAGTAATTAAATATTATTTAATGGACGAAAATGAGAAAATTTTTAAACCCGATCTAGACAGTAATATCGTTTTGACTCCATTCCATTTGAATTGGTATTTTCTCCATCATTATTATTGTGAAAAAACGTTTACAATAATTAGTCTTGGACAATTTATTTGTGAAAATATATGTATAGCTAAAATGAAAAATGGACCACATCTAAAACGAAAATCGGGTCAAGTTATAACTGTTCAAATGGATTCTGTAATAATAAGATCGGCTAACCCATATTTGGCGACTCCAGGAGCAACCATTCATGGCCATTATGGAGAAATCCTTTATCAAGGAGATATTTTAGTTACATTCATATATGAAAAATCGAGATCCGGTGATATAACACAAGGTCTTCCAAAAGTGGAACAGATATTAGAAATACGTTCGATTGATTCAATATCGATGAATCTCGAAAAAAGAATTGATGCTTGGAATGAGTGTATAACAAGAATTCTCGGCATTCCTTGGGGATTCTTGATTGGTGCTGAGCTAACTATAGCGCAAAGTCGTATTTCTTTGGTTAATAAAATCCAAAAGGTTTATCGATCCCAGGGAGTACACATCCATAATAGACATATCGAAATTATTGTGCGTCAAATAACATCCAAAGTCTTGGTTTCAGAAGATGGAATGTCTAATGTATTTTTACCTGGTGAATTAATTGGATTATTGCGAGCCGAACGAACTGGGCGTGCCTTGGAAGAAGCAATTTGTTACCGAGCTTTATTATTGGGAATAACAAAAACATCTCTCAATACTCAAAGTTTCATATCCGAAGCGAGTTTTCAAGAAACTGCTAGAGTTTTAGCAAAAGCCGCTCTTCGGGGTCGTATTGATTGGTTGAAAGGTCTTAAAGAGAATGTTGTTTTAGGGGGAATGATACCCGTTGGTACCGGATTCAAAAGAATAATGCACCGTTCACGGTCAAGGCAATATAACAAAATTACCTTGAAAAAAAAAAAATTATTCGAAGTAGAAATTCGAAATCTTTTGTTCCATCACAGAAAATTATTTGAAATGAAAAGAATCAAATAATTTTCTGTGATACATTAGAAATATAGGATTGAATGCGCTTTTAGGAAGCATTCAATTCATCCCTTTAAATGCAGTCATTTGATTTGGTAATAAAGTATAATAAATAGAAAAAAATGAATGACCTGATTATATATTAATGGCCAATCGTCTATAAAAGAGAAGGTTCCATCGGAACAATTATTTATTGCTATTTCAGGATACCTGGTCTCGTTTTTTTTCACTTTAAAAAAAAAAAAAACGTGTGGGGATAAATGACAAAAAGATATTGGAACATAACTTTTGAAGAGATGATGGAAGCTGGAGTTCATTTTGGCCATGATACTCGGAAATGGAATCCTCGAATGGCACCTTTTATATTGGCAAAGCGTAAAGGTATTCATATTACAAATCTTACTCGAACTGCTCGTTTTTTATCAGAAACTTGTGATTTGGTTTTTGATGCAGCAAGCATAGGAAAACAATTCTTAATTGTTGGTACAAAAAAAAAAGCAGCCGATTCAGTAACACGGGCTGCAATAAGAGCTCGATGTCATTATGTTAATAAAAAATGGCTCGGAGGTATGTTAACGAATTGGTATACTACAGAAACGAGACTTCGTAAGTTCAGGGACTTGAGAACGGAGCAAAAGACAGGGAAACTGAACTCTCTTCCAAAAAGAGATGCCGCTATGTTCAAGAGACAATTATCTCATTTGGAAAGATATCTGGGTGGCATAAAATATATGACGGGGTTACCCGATATTGTAATAATCGTTGATCAGCAAGAAGAATATACGGCTCTTCGAGAATGTATCACTTTGGGAATTCCAACGATTTGTTTAATCGATACAAATTGTGACCCAGATCTAGCAGATATTTCGATTCCAGCTAATGATGATGCTATAGCTTCAATCCGATTAATTCTTAACAAATTAGTTTTTGCAATTTGTGAGGGTCGTTCTAGCTATATACGAAATTTTTGATTAATAATAAGATAAATAAATTTTTAGATTTGTTTGGGCGGTCATAGATTTATGGAATCGGTTATTATAGCATTACAAAATTGTGCAAAAATAAATATTTTGTGATTAGTAGGTATTCAAAATAGAAAAGGAAATGAAAGTCAAATAAGGAAATGGTTGAATCAAAATAATTCCCTTTCAAGTTATATATATTTTTTTTAGAGGGCAGGGCAATATGAATGTTCTATTATGTTACATCAACACATTAAACAGATTCTATGATATATCTGCTGTCGAAGTAGGTCAACATTTCTATTGGCAAATAGGGGATTTTCAAGTGCATGCTCAAGTACTTATTACCTCTTGGGTTGTAATTGCTATCTTATTAATTTCAACCATTCTAGTTGTTAGAAATCCGCAAACTATTCCAACGTCCGGTCAGAATTTCTTTGAATATGTCCTTGAATTCATCCGAGACGTGAGCAAAACTCAGATTGGAGAAGAATATGGTCCGTGGGTTCCGTTTATTGGAACTTTGTTTCTATTTATTTTTGTTTCGAATTGGTCAGGGGCTCTTTTGCCTTGGAAAATTATAAAGTTACCTCATGGAGAATTAGCTGCACCCACAAATGATATAAATACTACTGTTGCATTAGCTTTACTTACGTCAGTAGCCTATTTCTATGCGGGTATTTCAAAAAAAGGATTGGCTTATTTTGGTAAATACATCCAACCAACTCCAATCCTTTTACCGATTAACATCTTAGAAGATTTCACAAAACCCTTATCACTTAGTTTTCGACTTTTCGGAAATATATTAGCTGATGAATTAGTAGTTGTTGTTCTTGTTTCGTTAGTACCTTTAGTAGTTCCTATACCTGTTATGTTTCTGGGATTATTTACAAGCGGTATTCAAGCTCTTATTTTTGCTACCTTAGCTGCGGCTTATATAGGTGAATCCATGGAAGGACATCATTGATTAGTTATCAAAATAGTCTTTTTTTTTTAGTTTAGCCTGCGACAAAGTATGTGTGGCTCACGATAATCTACTTAATAAAATAAACATAAATAAAAAAAAATCGAAAGAAATTTTGAAAATTTTTAATAATAATCAAAGGGATTATCTAACCCACCCCCAAAAATGTACTAAGTATAAATAAAAACCATTCCCGGGGAATGGTAATAAAAAAAAAAATAGGAAAAAGATCTTTTAGATAGATCTCTTTCCTATTTTTTCGAAAAATAGTCTTTTTTTGACCAATTTGTATTTTACTCCAATGAATATTATTTTTATTTATTATTTTGTTCATTCAATTAGAACTAGAAACATATTCAACCTTTTTATTAGTATATTAATTAATTAAAATTCTTATTAGATGTCAAAATTCATTAGTATATTATATTTAATTTAGTTTTAATATATTTAATTATTAGTATATTATATTTAATTAATATTAGAAATATTAGATTGGGAACTAAAATTTCGGATGATATCTACGTTGTTTACGACATGTGATTCAAAAAAAAAGATGTTATATCGAACTACAAAATATTTCCGTTTCATTCATTCACATTTAATGATTGACCAAAGTTTATTTGATTTTCCTAAATAAAAAATATATATAAAATCACATTTAGATCACTTAAATTCGAATATTTCCATAGTAATAATTTGGTCTTTCGAATTGATTTAGATTAATTCGATCCATATGGGATAATAATGAATAAAAGAAAGGACAAAAAATAGGATGAGGGGGTCGAACTAAGTGTATATATAATCTAATCGTTATAAGACAACTCTTAGTTTTTTAGGGGTTTCCAAGAATGATTCTCGAATCCTATTGAATCTAAGGTATAACTAATTGGTTTACGGTATCGAACAAACACATGTATATGTCATAGTAGATATTCATTAGTTATATATTACTATCTATCTAAATTTGTCCTGCTACTACTCTGAATTTAGGTGGGGATTCGAAAAAAAGAGTCCTTCCATTCCATCTCTTATAATTGTGAATTGAATAACTCAAAAATGGAAATAAAGAAAAAGAAAGAACGAAGAATTAAAAGAATGGTTCAAAATTTAAGATAAGAACAAAAATTGTATGTATTCACAAAAAACTACATGGGTAGAAACGAAAAAAATGAATATCGAAGTTATTTGGATAATTCAATAAAAATTATTCATGAATTAAACTTCGACTAGATAAATGAAGAATGAAATAATTAAGTCATAATTTCTTGGTTGATTATATTATTAACTATTTCTTTATTTTATTTGGAATAGGAGAAACTTATCATGGATCCACTGATTTCTGCTGCTTCTGTTATCGCTGCTGGGTTGGCCGTCGGGCTTGCTTCTATTGGACCTGGAGTTGGTCAAGGTACAGCTGCAGGGCAAGCTGTAGAAGGGATTGCGCGACAACCGGAAGCAGAGGACAAAATAAGGGGTACTTTATTACTTAGTCTGGCTTTTATGGAAGCTTTAACTATTTATGGGCTGGTTGTAGCATTAGCGCTTTTATTTGCCAATCCTTTTGTTTAATCTTTTAAAAAAATAGAAAAAGAAAAATACATATTGTTTTTTCCGTGGACTTTCATTGCTGCTATTGCTTTTTTTTTTTATATATATTCTATATATATTCGGATTTAACTCCTACAATTTATTCTTCATTCGGATTAACATACTGATTCGCCTTCTTCCGTCCCTTTATTTAGTCCAATGAGTGCCCCCTTTTTTAATTTAGAATTGAAAACAACTAGATATTTTGCAATTGACATAAGAACTAGTATCTACTTCTAAGAGGTATCATTCTTATGGGGAATCTTTCAATTGACTAACCAATTCAAAATATAGAATATATTTATTAATAAATATATTCTATATTCTCTAATAGATAGAATAAAATTCTTATTATATTCATATTCTTAACTAGTAATTCATATTAATTATTAGTAAGAAATGAAAATATTATAGAATAAACTTTAATTTTTAATTTAATATAAAAAAACGAATAAAAAAATCAAAAAACTGGGAATCGTAGAAACAAAATTAGTCTATCCATAAGAGGAGATGCGATCATATGAAAAATATAACCGATTCTTTTCTTTGCTTCATTTACTGGCCATCCGCCGGAAGTTTCGGGTTTGATACCGATATTTTAGCAACAAATCTAATAAATCTAAGTGTAGTGCTAGGTGTATTAATTTTTTTTGGAAAGGGAGTGTGTGCGAGTTGTTTATTTCAAAGAATAGATTGGATCCAACCAACTGCACTTTTTTCGTTATAACTAGAAAAACGTGCATGATCCGGCGAATGACTTCTTACTAAATAAACAAAAAAATAGTTAAGAACCATAGCATTTCGCGATTCATTGGTAAATCTACTTTGATTCTCTATCAACCAAGAATTTTGGAGCATTACCATGGTTAAAGCTAACCAGTTTGAAGTTTAGACGCAATGTAGTATTCTTTCTACCACTATGTTAATACGGAAATTGGAATTTTTTCGATATAGAACACTCATGTCGATAAAATGACTTGAATTCTCTTTACGATGAAAAATAGGAAAAACAGGTGTTTTGTTTAACGCCTCCTTTTATACAATGCGGAATTGATGACCTACGTATAAATTAATCAGAATTCTTTGGATTTGAATAAAAAAAAAACAACTTTGCTGACAATTATTTCTTTGGTCAGAAGAGTCCTCCAAATATTTTAATCTTGTATTCGTAATCATTTTCAAGATTTTTAGAAATAGAGAAAAGAGGATAGGCTCATTCGATAATAAAGATAGGGAAATTTCCTATAAGGAATTGAGTGTGAGAGCCAAATGAATTGAAAGATTCATGTTTGGTTCGGGAAGAGATCATAGACATTTTAAAATAAATGGAAAGAGAATCTACTTTCATTAAGTGATTTATTAGATAATCGAAAACAGAGAATCTTGAGAACTATTCGAAATTCAGAAGAACTACGGGAAACAGCCGTTGAACAGCTGGAGAAAGCCCGGGCCCGCTTAAAGAAAGTAGAAACGGAAGCGGATCGGTTTCGAGTGAATGGTTATTCGGAGATAGAACGAGAAAAATTGAATTTAATTAATTCAATTTATACAACTTTGGAACAATTCGAAAATTACAAAAATGAAACGATTAATTTTGAACAACAAAGGGCGATTAATCAAGTGCA